GCGATTCTGCTATTTACTTTAACTGAAACTTAAAACTAAATTGAATGAAATACGAAAGAAGATTACTGGAATATAGAAAAAACTACCCGCCTCGGCGGGGTAAAAATGGAAAGATAAAGGTTGATTTTGAATAATTTGCTTATGTTTATGGCCAAAAAAAGCCACATTAGAAATCAAAATTGGATTGATATCTATATATCTTTTTTCTTTTCAGTCATTCATTGAATGATAAATCACTACAAGTGATGGGGATACGCGATTTAAATAGTGAAAAATCCAATATTTCAAAATTGTATCTAGAATGACTGGAAAGGTGGAAACAAGCCCCGATATAATTTGCTCATTATGAGCAAATCCAAAATCTTTGTAGATAGAGCCAATTGTTAGTTCCCAACCGTGGGGCGAATGAAATCCGATACATAAATCCGTTAATAACAAAATAAAAAAAGCTTTTATTGTGTCACTTAAGTTATAGAGGAATTCTTGAACCCAAGAATTAAGAAGAATAAGTTCTTTATTTCCCACAATATAATAACAGCTTAGAATAAGCAAACATATTATATTTGTCGAGAATTGTAAAATCATATGAATACAATCCTCATTGTACATCTTGATCAATTGAATCGTTTCGTTGTGGATTCCTATACGAAGCTTTTGTAGATGTGTTTCCGGGTATTCTTTTACCATCTCATCCAACAAGTGTAGCTCTTCCAATTCGATTAATTTTTCTAGAAAACTATTTTCTTGAATATGATTCAAAAAAGGTTCCGATTGCTTAATATTACACCAATTAGTAACCCAAGATTCCAGACTTTTTTGAAATGATAGCACGATCCACCAGGGCAAAAAGACTATAGATACAAGATATAGAAAAGCAATAAATACTTTATTTTTTTCCAGTTTTTTCATCTAGAAATTTTTTATGAACTCGTCGCATTCGTTGACTCTATGCCATCTAATAGTTCTATCAAACATGAAGGCTATTACAAGTATCCAACTCATGCATTTTTTTTTTTAGTTATTAGTCCTTGAATCTTTAAAGAATACAAAAAAAGAATTGAGTCATTTTAATGTCATGATGAAAAGTAAAAAAGAGAGTCCAAACAAAACAGAATTTTTTTTATATCGTATCTAACCTATCAATTCCAAATACTGGGTCAAAAAAAAAGAATCCATTTTGATATATATGAGATTCTTTTGTTGTTAATGCTTTGTTACGGAATTGAGCGTATTGCCCTGCAAAGACCCCTTCTTTGTATTTACCTTTTTAGTAGATTTTTTTTACTACGAGGTAAGAAAGTCGTATTTTTTATTTTAAAAAGCTTCAATTGGTACACGCAAGAAATAGGCTAATTCAGCAGCTTTTTGTTCAATTTCTCGTGGAGTCAAATTTTCATCAGTACGAGTCAAAGGAATGGCCCCCCGGCCTCTTATTTCCAGATAAAGGACACGACGAGTATAAATACCCTCTTTAAGTTCTATTCTAATAGACTGAATATCTTTTATAAGAAATCGGAGGCAGATGCGACGATTTTTTCCAGGAAATCCCCAACGAAAAATATATACTATTCCTTCTTTTTTATCGAAAAAATCATAACCACTCCCCACATTCAACGAAATTGTACACCACAAATAGGAGCTAATAAAGAGCCCTGCGATTCCATAGAAAGACATCACGATCCCTTGTGGAAAAAAAAGAATTTGCTGGGGGGGAAATAAAGATATAAAATTCCTACCAAGATAGCTAGAAATTCCAACCAATACGAATCCTAATGAACCTAACAAAAGGATAAAGGCCCAGACGAAATTACTTATTTTTCGAGATCCTGTTATAGATTCTATCCATATACGTTCTGATCGCCAATTCATAATCGATCTGATTCCATTTAATTTAAATTAAAAGAATACCCCAAAGTAATTGGACGTTCCTTACTTTGATCTGTTTCCGGCGTAACTCTCATCAACTAGTACTATATCGGATGTGAAGCTTTCCTTTTATTTCTATCTGTTTTTAAGTTTCAAATTAAGTCATCGAATGAGTTATAAAAACTCTACCCCCTCTGCCATGTTTCCACATGCATAAGGGCTCTTTCAGTTATGTTCGTAAAAAATAACATAGTATACCATTCTTCTAACTCGATATATGTGTTATGATTGAAACCTAAGTTTTCATTTAAAAATCCTATCAGGACTTAAACAATCTTGTTTTTTTGAACATGAAGAAATAAAGAAGCCATTGCAATTGCCGGAAATACTAGGCCTACTAAAGGAACAAGAATAGAGGGAAAGTTAATAGTTGTCATAAAATGGGTACCTCGATCTACTATATTATACTTGTTTGTTATATTTTTTTATTGTTATTATGTTATTATATTAATTAATTAGAATTCGAATTAATTCATTCTTCTATCTATTCGATAGAAGTGAGTATAGTATAAAAAAGGGCAAAGAATGTAGAACTCAAAAAATTAGCTTTCTACATATAGCTATAAAAAAAGAATAATCTAATTTTTTCTCTTTTCTTCTTTCTTTTACTTCGACTAATTTAATAAAAAAACTTCGGGTTTTTTATAAATTCAATTTCCAAAGGATTCATTGGAATCTGATCCCCTAGGTATTTTGAATAAGGATTTCCAGAAAAAAATATCGAAAGATACAAAAATTTTTTAATTCGATTTATTTCTATTTATTCTAATTATATATATATACATATGTAAGAAAGTAACATGCAATTTGTTTTAGTTGACTCATTTCATAGAAGGAAAAGGAATCAATTGTTCTTTCATCTTGTTTGACTAATATAATTGAGTCCATTTTCAAAAAGAAGAGATCGAATTATTAACATTTTTTTATTCTTTCTATTCTATAATTTAAAGTGTACCCCAATCAATATAATCCAACCCTTCTGCTTTGTTTATTCTGATAAAAAAACTTTTGGGCACAAAGAATTGACTTTAATTCTCGACTTTATTTATTTTTTACAGTAAAAAAAGCGTGCAGCTGAAATAACTCACTTAAAACGCCTTTTAAAAGATTGCGTGGTACGATTGAATCAAATAAACCCTTATGGAATAAATATTCGGCTGCTTGTGAACCCTCAGGTACTGTCTTATTCAATGTTTGTTCAATTACTCTTTTACCCGCAAATGCAATGTAGGCGTTGGGTTCGGCAATAATGATATCCCCCAACATACCAAAACTGGCTGTTACCCCACCAGTAGTAGGAGATGTAAGAATTGATACATAGAATAACTTTTTATTGGATTGATAATCATATAAAACAGATGATATTTTAGCCATTTGCATTAAGCTCAAGCTTCCTTCTTGCATGCGGGCTCCTCCGGACGCACATACTATAATAAGGGGTAGTCGTTTTTTAGTAGCATATTCAATCAACCGGGTTATTTTTTCCCCGACTACCGATCCCATACTACCTCCCATAAACTCAAAATCCATAACCCCAATTGCTATAGGAATACCATCTAATTGACCTATACCTGTTTGAACAGCTTCAGTTAAACCTGTCTGTCTTTGATAAGAATCAATCCGCTCTTTATAAGGTTCCTCCTCCGAATGAAATTCAAGGGGATCCACAGAAACCATATTTTCATCCATAGGATTCCAAGTTCCCGGATCAATCAGAAGTTCAATTCTATCTGAACTACTCATTTTCAAATGATATCCACATTGTTCACAAATATTAAGGTGTATATTTGTGAACAATTTTTTAAAGTTTAAGAAATAACAATTTTCACATTGAACCCACAAATCCCTATTTTTTTGCGTTACATCGAGATTTTCTCTTCTAGTTAAATTACTATCAGTTGGTATAGTTCTTATACTTCCACCTTCACTCCTACTTTCACTTTCACTCAAAATGTAACTCAAAATGTAATTATCGCTGTAATTATCACTACCACTTAGAATGGAACCCCCACTACGGATTTGAGAATAAAGATAATTGTCAATGCAATTTTGAATGTGATTATTCCAACTATCTTTAGTATCATACGTATAATAATCATTGTGGGTATCGTCACTCTTAGATCTCGAGTTCATAAAACTGGAATCCCCAAAATGCGAAAAAGAATTGAGTAGTTCACTCTGAAAAGAATGATCATTGTCAATCTCAAAAATTTGATTTTCAATATCAAAATATATGGAATAACTGCCCCCTTTACTATCTATAAGTAAAATAGCATCAGGAAGGCAATTTCGACTGTCCATGACACGAAATAAAGAATCAACATTACTATAACTAAATCGGTAAGGATTTCTCCAACTCTGCGTTTTTTTTTCTGTATCATTTACACTCGAATCTTCCCTTTTACTGGTATTTTCAATAGGACCACGACTGTCCGTTGATTTCCTTAATCCACACCCGTGTTCTAACTCTTTTTTAGACAAGATTGAATTGAATCGCCATTTTTTCATAGAGCTTTCTTCCCCCCTATTTGTATGAAACTAAAATAGATGAATAGTCATTCGATGAAAATCCATTTCATTCCTCTCATTATCAGAATAAGTATATAAATTCAATCAGATTATTAACTAACTAATGAGTGAGTATTATATTGTTTTCTATTTTGTAAAAATCCATGGTATCAGTTCATTTTATATGAATATGGTAGACCCTTTTCAATTTCATCCCATTAAATGGAAAGGTCAGAGTTTCCCATGCTGTGTCCAATTGACATCAAAAGAAAAAAATAAGGAACTATAAATATAGCATCTCCTTTATTTTTATGAAATGAAGAAATTTGTTTGGTAGAATGTTGTCTACTCTAATCTAATATACGAAATGAAGGTTTCTATTCCAATATGGAACGAAAAGGACAATATAAAGATGGTATAGAAGGAGTTCTTATACGTGACGTGATATTTACAGTCAGGGTCCGAACCTACGAAATCCGTATAAGAATATACAAATTCTGCCAATCCTAGGGATCCATAGGATCCAACACAATAATACAAAGTTTGGGTTGTTTAGTATTACATTT